GGAGTACAAATAGTAGAATTTCATTCCCAATAGGGATCCCTCTTCTTTTTTTTTTCATTTCTCTTCTATTGTTTGGTTTTGTTTATAAACAATTTATAAACAATGGTAAATGTAAAAGCAGTTAAATGATACTTCATCAGATGATTGTACAAGGAAGGCAATAGATTTTAGAAAATAAAGAGTGGAAAAAAAGAAAAATATAAATAAAAATAGAGTCAAAGAATTTTTGATTGGATAAGAAATCCACTTTTGAATTTTTGAATTCGGTATGGATAAAAGATCTTCCTATGGTATACTATTCAATTATTGACGATGAATCGATTTGATAGTTCCGATATTGTTATTCATGATATTGATCCGATTCCATCGAAATGGAATTCATCCCATTGAATTTACAGACAAAAGATTTATCATCTCTATGGGATTAAATCCCGAGTTATTGCGAATTAAAGAAAAATGAAACGATGAAATTATGGAAGTAAATATTCTCGCATTTATTGCTACTGCACTGTTCATTTTAATTCCTACTGCTTTTTTACTTATAATATACGTAAAAACCGTAAGTCAAAGTGATTAATTTGACTTAAACTTGATTTTTTAGTTCTTATCAATGATTGATTGAAGAGAAGAAAAAAACGAAAAGGATTCCAATTTCGATGAAATAAGCGAACTAGAATCAACAGTATTCTATGAGAGCAGTATTCTATGAAATACTCGATAGTATGGTAGAAAAAAATTTCTACCATACTATTGAATATTCTTCTTGTACTGTATAAAGTTTACTGTATGAAAATACAGGTTAATTTAATATATATCAATTATATCAATTGACATTTTTATCTTCATATTTCATATATAATATATATATAGATATCAATTATGTATATAATGTACATAGTGTTGTGTTCCATTTGATTTTTTTGCTTCATCTATTTCTATTTGTTTCTATTTAATTTGTGTTGATTCCAATTAATCTGAAATAATCGAAAGACAACTCTTACGATTCTAATTCCTAGATTTCAGATTCTTTTTAATAGGAATTCCGATATCCATTGAAAGAAAGAATCAAATCAATGAAATCAAATCAATGAAGGAAAAAAGGGTATGGGTATAATAGAAAGAAAATCAAGTAATCTTTTTGTTAGCATTCCGACGAAGAAGTAATTGATTGAGCAGTTAACAGAGAATCCAGGGATTCCATGTGAACTTCTTCGGATTTCGAAAAGGATTAGGAAAACTCACCCATTTTAAACGTTTGTGTACCATGATATGAAAAAAAGCACAGCATAAATAAAAGTTATAAAAAAAAAGAAATAATCAAACTAAGGGGTAAGTACGCAATATACGACTCGCCCAAGCTAATATTTTATTATGTTATTATGTGTAGTATCTCATTGGACAACTACTATGTTGTTTTCCATAAAAAATGTGTATCTAGTAATGGAATAACAAAATTTTTTCTTTTCTCTTTGAACAGTAAAGACGGAAAAAAAGTAAAAAAGGTTCCGCGGTAAGAGTCGGTTCGTCAAAATAGAAAATTTATGAATCATTTTATTGGAATAAACTCCCTACCATTTGTATTCCTTTTACTTTCTATTTCGTAATACGAACATGAAAAGAATTGAAATATTTGTTTGATTGAAAGAGTTCCTCTATTATTCATAGAATACATTACTCCAATAGAATTTCGAAATAAAGAAATTTTGGATTTCAATTTGAAAATGGATAGTTAAATAAATAAAAAAAAAAAAGGCTTTGCAGAACGATCTATAAAAAATGGATACCGTTTGATTCCAAAATTCCTAAACTCAATTAGAATTAGTAGGACTTCTAAAGTCCACTTCTTCCCCATACTACGAGTGAAAGAGAAAAAGTAAAGACTACCATTAAAGCAGCCCAAGCAAGACTTACTATATCCATGTAAATTATGTCCTCGATCTCTATGAAGGAATTATTCAATTAGTGCTCACTAATAATAGTAGAATCCCTAGCGCAGAGTCAAAAGGGAATTCTGATCCAACATCGTTGATGAAACAATCCAATAAATCCAATTAGAACAAGTTCTTCTAAGTATAAGATTTCGAATCTAATCGAAAAACATTAAGCACAAGCAAAATACACAGAGACGTCCTTTGAAATATCAAAGGAATGTTAATAACATATAGGAATAATAAGACTTATTCTTTCTTTTGTTGTCTTTCATTTCATTAAGTAAAATAGAATATAAAATAGAATATAAAATATATATATAAAATGAATATAATAATATAAAATGAATATTAATATATATATAATTATATAATAATATTAAGGAAAAAAAGAAAAGAAAATTATCCATTCAAGCTAATTAATATTGAATTATTAATATTGAATTAATATTGAATTAATGCGAATTAATGCTAGAGGACTCAGAGAATTTCATGAATATGTATACAAAATATCTTCCAATCTTTCTATCTTTCCACAATTTAAAATTGAATTAGATTCTCCGTCTGACTAT